GAAGGAGAAAGTCTTTTACAGAAATAGAAAGGGAAAGGGGGAAGGCTTTTGCTTTTTTTTTAATCAACTTCACAACCAATTCAATTTTTATTATTATTATATATATGGCATAATCCATCTATAGATATTGATTTGAGGAGGGATAAAAAGGTATCACAAATACCTCCGAAATACGAATTATTCTTCCTCAGATATTATATAGAAATAGAATAGAAATTGAAAAAAAAAATGATTTGTTTTAAATAATAAATGTCTTTCACATCCAAATTTTTGCAATGAATAACTTTTTGTTTTTTGAATGGCAGTTCCAAAAAAACGTAGTTCTATATTAAAAAAACGTATTCGTAAAAATATTTGGAAAAAACGGGGATATTGGGCAGCGCTGAAAGCTTTTTCATTAGCGAAATCCCTTTCTACCGGGAATTCAAAAAGTTTTTTTTGTACGACAAATAACAAATAAATAATAAAACGTTGGAATAATTTGAATCAGCTTGACTCCAAAAATGAGCCAGTTTCGTTTTGAACTTATACTATATTTTTTAATATAGAATAATAGACGTAAAAAAAATCGAAATAAAAAAGTAAATAGTAAATAATGATTTTCATTCCCTAATGTTTTGAACCAAAAAAAAAAGGGTACCTTTTTTTTTTTTGAATTTGAAAAAAGAATAAACACAAAATTGATAGTTTTGCCCTTATTTGTATTTGAATATGTTTTTAATTCTCGAGATGGGGATTCTTATTTTCCCCATCCCTCCTCCACTTATAAAAAAGACAATTTCTATTTCTATTTATGCTATAGAACAGCAGATATAAAATCTTTAGACAAAAGCAAGGGGTTGTTGAAACTTGACACTAATTATTAAGTATAAAACTTTTTTGGTAACTTTCTAAATCACCATATATTCCCTATCCCGCACTTTCACTCCAATTGAGAAAAGCGCCCTTTCCCATTTCATTTAGGCGGATATTCTATAAAACTCTAAAAATAGTATGAAAATTATAAGTAATAAAATAATAAAAAACCCTATGTTTTGTTTGAAAGGGAGGATCCCTCTAAAAATATCTCTTTTTAGAATTCGGATTTAGAATAGAAAAGAAAGAATTTTTTGAAGGAGGACAATAGAAATCGAAATTTTTTTATATGAGATGTCCAGCCCAATACCTAATTAGTTTGATAAATCCTAAGATAAATTCATATTGAAAAAAACCTAATTGTTATTTGTTTTTTTTGTTTTAGATTCAAAAAATCAGATAAATGAGAAATTAATCATTAAAAAATGAAAAAAAAAAGAAAGAAGTTCTTTTTTGTTTTTCCCTGAATGGAAGTAAGAACTTTTTAGTTACAACAGTTCTATTTTCTTTTTATGAAAACAAAACATAAACATGAATTCTGAAAACTTCGATTGTTATTGTTAAGTTAAATAAGACTGAAACCTTAAATAACTAAATAAGACGACAAAAAAGAGACTCGTTCAATCTCTATTGAAACAAGTTTTTATTCATCAATTGAATGCTTCCTAAAAAGAAAAAGTATTTCATTGAAATTGCCTTTTTCAATCTCGACAATTGAATAAAAATAAGTTAGTATGAGTTCAACCAAGCCGCTATGGTGAAATCGGTAGACACGCTGCTCTTAGGAAGCAGTGCTAGAGCATCTCGGTTCGAGTCCGAGTGGCGGCATAACATCGTATAAAAGATATATAAAAAGTCCTATAATGAATTGAATTTCTGATATCCATTCTGTATACTTGAGGGACTCTCCCTTTATTATAATTTTTTTATTTATGATATTTTCAACTTTCGAACATATATTAACTCATATATCGTTTTCGGTTGTTTCAATTGGAATTCCAATTCATTTGATAACCTTATTAGTCGATGAAATCTTAGGACTATATGATTCATCAGAAAAGGGGATGGTAGCTACCCTTTTCTGTCTAACAGGATTATTAGTCACTCGTTGGATTTATTCGGGGCATTTCCCATTAAGTGATTTATATGAATCATTAATCTTTCTTTCGTGGAGTTTCTCCATTATTCATAGGATTTTCTATTTTAAAAAACATAAAAATCATTTAAGCGCAATAATCACGCCAAGTGCTATTTTTATCCAAGGCTTTGCAACTTCGGGTTTGTTAACCAAAATGCATCAATCCGGAATATTAGTACCCGCTCTCCAAGTTCAGTGGTTAATGATGCACGTAAGTATGATGGTATTAAGCTATGCAGCTCTTTTATGTGGATCATTATTATCCACAGCCTCTCTAGTCATTACATTTCAAAAAGTGATAAGGATTTTTGGGAAAAGCAATAATTTATTAAATGGAACTGTAACTGAGTCATTTTCCTTCGGTGAAATACAATACATGAATGGAAAAACCGACGTTTTACTAAACACTTCTTTTTTGTCTGCTTCTGTTACAAATTATTACAGGTATCAATTGATTCAACAATTGGATCATTGGAGTTATCGTATTATTAGTCTGGGATTTTTCTTTTTAACCGTCGGTATTCTTTCGGGAGCAGTATGGGCTAATGAGGCATGGGGATCATATTGGAATTGGGATCCAAAGGAAACTTGGGCATTTATTACTTGGGCTATATTTGGAATTTATTTACATACTCGAACAAATAAAAATTTGGAAGGTGTAAATTCCGCAATTGTAGCTTCCATGGGCTTTCTTATACTTTGGATATGCTATTTCGGGGTCAATCTATTAGGAATAGGGTTACACAGTTATGGCTCATTTAATTAACAATTAACATTTAATTGAATTGCAAATTAAATTGAAGAAAGGAAAGGGCTTGATGAAGACAAACATAGGACAATGCATATATATAAACGAAACTGAGTGGAACCCGCTGAGAACCTTTTGAATCAAGTAGTGTAGTGATTCAAAAGGTTCTCACAAACCCCAAAGGAATTTGGTTACAATTCAAATTGCTTTTTTTTATTTAATATTTAACTTAAAGTTAAGAGAAGAAAAAAAAAGACTTCTTTTTTCATTGGACAACGAACTCTTTTAAAAATTATAGGATTTCTTTTTATTTTTTTTTGTTTTATTCATGAAAATTATCTATAAAAAAATTAGATAGAATAGCTTCAACCTTGTCGACTGATAATGAAAGAAAAAAATCCGGATAAATACCAATACCAAGTACAGGTAGAAAAATAGAGATCAAAACAAATAACTCCCGTGGTCCAGAATCAAAAAAATAAGAGTTGGGGGCATTAAATAGCTTGTACCCGTAGAACATTTGCCGTAACATAGATAATGAATAAATAGGAGTTAATATCATTCCAATTGCCATTACAAAAGTAATTAGTACTTTTGACATTAAAAAATATTTTTGGCTGGTAATTATTCCAAAAAACACTATCAATTCCGCAACAAAACCACTCATGCCCGGTAATGCAAGGGAAGCCATTGATAAGATACTAAATATCGTGAATATCTTTGGAATTGGTATAGCCAGCCCGCCCATTTCGTCGAGATAACCACGGCGTATCCTATCATAACTCGTTCCTGCCAAGAAAAAAAGCGCAGCGCTACTAAATCCATGAGAAATTATTTGTAAAATGGCTCCGTTGAGTCCCGTATCGGTTATAGAGCCAATTCCTATAATTATGAAACCCATATGCGATACGGAGGAATAGGCGATTTTTTTTTTTAAATTGCGTTGGCCAAGAGATGTTGAAGCTGCATAAATTATTTGCACTGTACCCACTATGATCAACCAAGGAGAAAATATAGAATGAGCGTGCGGTAATAGTTCCATATTGATCCGAACCAAGCCATATGCTCCCATTTTTAATAATATTCCGGCCAGAAGCATACAAGTACTGTAATGGGCCTCTCCATGGGTGTCTGGTAACCATGTATGTAAAGGTATAATCGGTGATTTAACAGCAAAAGCAATAAGAAATCCAATATAGAATAGTATTTCCAGTACCACGGGATACGATTGATTAGCTAATATTTCCAAATTTAATGTTGGTTCATTGGAACCATATAAACTGATACCCAAAACTCCTATTAATAGAAAAACAGAGCCCCCTGCCGTGTACAAAATAAACTTTGTAGCTGAATAAAGACGTTTCTTTCCACCCCATGCGGATAGAAGTAGATAAACAGGAATTAATTCTAACTCCCACATGATAAAAAAAAGTAAAAGGTCTCGAGAAGCAAATGATCCTATTTGACCGCTGTACATTGCTAACATCAAGAAATGGAATAATCGGGAATTCCGAGTAACCGGCCAAGCCGCTAAAGTTGCTAAAGTGGTGATAAATCCTGTCAGTAAAATAGGTCCTAGGGAAAGTCCATCTATTCCCAATCTCCAGTAAAAACCAAAAAAATTGATCCATTTAGAATCCTCTGCCAGCTGGATTAATGGATCGTCCAATTGGAAATGATAACAGAATACATAGGTCGTTACAAGGAATTCTAAGACGCAGATATATATAGTATACTCGCGAGTCGCCTTATTTCCTCTATGCGGGAGAAAGAAAATTAAAGAACCCGCGGTTATCGGAAAAACTACAATTATTGTTAACCAAGGAAAATAATTCGTGGTAAAGACAAGATACATTCGAACCAGACAAACCCGTACTCGAAAAAGAGAATGTATTCTCTTTTTCGAGTACGGGTTTTGTCGGCAATCGGTAAGTAAAAAATGTATTCAAAATACATTCAAATGGGGTTGGGGGGAGCGTATCAATATCAATAAGCTAGGCCCATGCTTCGAGTTGTTTCATGCCATAAATAAACTCGAACACTCAAGAAATCCGTTGGACAGGCAGATTCACATCTCTTACAACCAACACAATCCTCTGTTCTTGGAGCAGAAGCAATTTGCTTAGCTTTACATCCGTCCCAAGGTATCATTTCTAATACATCCGTGGGACATGCTCGAACACATTGAGTACACCCTATACATGTATCATAAATCTTTACTGAATGTGACATTGGAGCTAGCAATTTTTGAACTCATAAATTTTCGATCTAGTAAATTTGTAAATGAATCATATATTTAAACACCAGATGAATCAATGATTTACCAGAATTTTTCTAATCAATCCATTTCTGGATCAACTCATAAGAGGGAACAAAGATACTTTGATTTCTTACGTTTTCGCAAACATGATCATTATATATGCTAATTCGAATTGATGAATATTCTGATTTCTAAATATTATTTATTCAACAAAGTTGATTGATTGATACGAGTCGATTTTCTGTTACGATAAATTGACGAAACAATAGCTGATCCGATAGCTGCTTCAGCGGCTGCAATAGCTATAAGAAAAATTGAGAAAATATCTCCTTTTAATTGCCGACTATCAAAAAAATCGGAAAATGTTACAAAATTTATATTAATCGCATTTAGTATAAGTTCAAGACACATCAGGGCCCGAACCATATTTCGGCTCGTGATCAATCCATAAATACCAATAGAAAATAAATAAGCACTCAAAACAAGTACATGCTCGAGCATCATTGACTAACTCCGTACCAATTTCAATTCATTTCAATATGAACAATAATTCAAGTGATTTGATTGGTTAGAATACAACAAGTATAGAACCAAAAAATATATTGCTAATAGATCGAATCTAAAAACTTCTATTTTATACATGAAACGGTATTCAAATAGAATTGAAGGCAAATGGATGCGATAACACAAAAAAAATTGAATTTGGATTGCTGTTGCTAGTTATAAAGATTTTTTACTGACGAGCCACGGCAATTGCACCTATCAAAGCAACTAAAAGAATTATCGAAATGAGTTCAAATGGAAGAAAAAAGTCGGTTGATAAATGAATTCCAATTTGTTGACTATTACTTATCAAATCTTGCTCTATAATCTGATTGGATCGTGTAGTCCAAATAATTCCGTACCATGACGTATCTAGAATAGTAGTGATTAACGACAAAAAAATACTTGTACAAACCAGAGAAGTAACCCCATCCCCAATAGTCCAAAGATAAAAATGAAAATCTCTGGAATATTCTGAACCATTCATGAACATTACAGCAAATATGATTAAAACATTTACAGCTCCTACGTAAATAAGGAGCTGTGCAGCAGCTACAAAAGGTGAATTTGATAGAATATAGAATAAGGATATACAAACAAGAACCAATCCTAACGAAAAGGCCGAATAAATTGGGTTGGTAAATAATACCACTCCCAGACCTCCTAATATAAGACCCGATCCTAAAAAAACTAAAAGAAAATCATGTATTGGTCCAGGCAAATCCATTATATTAAAATAAGAGATAAATAAATCGAAATGCTTTTTCATGACCTTATTGAATCGACCAGGAAAAATTCTTTTATGAGACATTCTCGATTGAATTAAATTCGAATCTAATAGGTGTGAATTGATGCGGATACTGTTATTGGATCCATTTCCTTCTTTTCTTTATTCGAAATCGCAGTTTGAAATTGAAAGTCTATAACTTTAAGCAAGGGAGTTACCCGTTTTTTCTTTGAGACGAATTCAAAACTGTTCGAATTGTAAAATCGTCAATTACTGACATTGGTAAACGCCCTAAAGCAATGTGATTGTAATTCAATTCGTGACGGTCGTAAGTAGCAAGTTCATATTCCTCAGTCATTGATAAACAATTTGTTGGACAATACTCAACGCAGTTCCCACAAAAAATACAAATTCCGAAATCAATACTGTAATTAAGCAATCGTTTCTTTCGAATATCCGTTTCCAATTTCCAATCAACAACCGGCAGATCGATAGGACATACACGAACACATACTTCACAAGCAATACATTTATCAAATTCAAAATGGATTCGACCGCGGAAACGCTCTGATGCGATTAATTTTTCATAAGGGTATTGAATAGTTACGGGTAACCGATTTGCTTGGGATAAGGTAATCATGAAACTTTGACCAATGTACCTTGCAGCTCGTACGGTTTGTTGACCATAATTCATGAACCCAGTTACCATAGGGAACATATCGTGAATATCTATGAATAATTTTATTTTTTTCTTTCTCTTGTTTGAGGCAAGCCGTGAATATGGTATTCTCCTTTTTCTTTACCTTTACAGTGAAAAGAGTTGGGAAGAGGTTGTTAATAATAGATTACCGAGAGAAATAGGTAAAAGAAATTTCCAGCCAAGATTTAATAGTTGGTCCATTCTTAGTCTAGGTAAAGTCCATCGTGTTGTGATAGGAATGACCAAAAACAAATAAGTTTTAGCTAATGTAATAAAGATACCAATTGTCGTTCCAAAGATTCCATCCGCTTTATTTATTCCAAATAGCTCAGGAACAAATATGTACGGAATGGAAAGATCCCAGCCGCCCAAGTAGAGAACTGTTACAAATAATGAGGAAACTAATAGATTTAAATAGGAAGCAACGTAAAATAAACCAAATTTGATCCCTGAATATTCGGTTTGATAGCCTGCTACTAATTCTTCTTCTGCTTCTGGTAAATCAAAAGGTAATCGTTCGCATTCTGCTAGGGAAGAAATTAGAAAAACGATAAACCCTATAGGTTGACGCCACAAATTCCACCCCCAAAAACCATATTTTGATTGCGCCCCGACTATATCAACTGTACTTGAACTATTAGATAATCATAGTCGGTGATAACATTACTGTTCCCATCGCTATTACAAAACCGTACATGAAATTTTCACCTCATACGGCTCCTCATCCTCATGGCCACAAATAAATGTAAGGACCGGGCAAGTATTAATTATCTTGATATGGTTATAGGATTGATAGAGTCAAAATTTCTTGGAAGGTCCCCAATTATACCAATGGAATTCTGTCTGCTATAAAAAAAAATCAAAAAGGATTTCTGAATTGATCTCATCCTTTAATAATTTCCATTTTTTTGTTGAGTAATAGCTTAATAAATCCTTTAATAAAATACTCTTTGTAGAAATATCTATTGATATTTCGAGCCATCATCATCATTAGTTCATAAATCATAACACAAATTTTCTTTCTATAAAGATATGAAAGAAATAATAAAAAGAATCTCTTTTGCTTCTATTGGAATTGTATTTTTTTCTATTTTTTTTGTTCCTCTTCTTCTTTCTGAGAAAAAGGGGGCCTAAAAAGAGTAAAGGATTATTTCGTTCCTGATAGTCATTTATTTAATTGGTGGATAGGAGCATACTCTGAATCGGAATTGTGGGGAATACTACCTCATCATTTCTACCAACTTTAAGCCCCAATTAGTATTCATTCTTTTTATGTTATGCAGAAGTATCCCTTTAGTTAATTTACATAAGCCCTATTACTAATCCTTTGTGTGTATTTTAGTGTTCCTTACTATCCACCCATTTTTTTTTCAATCCCCCGTTGTACTGTAATACATATAAACGATAGTGAAAACTCCATACGGTTGACTTTTGAGCCCGCTTCAAGCCAGGATGACCAATCAACCCATCTTGGGGGTAAAGAGCTTCTTCTACTTTTGTTTACTTTCATTTACCTACTGTATATCGGAAATGAGACTCAATCCGCTTTTACTGCGAATTTCTAAGTTGTTTTCTTTCGCTCATATATAACTATCTAATTTTTTTTTTATTAACTTAAAGAATAAATAAATGAAGAAAAAATGCGGATATATATTCAATTTCTTATTCAATTTCTTTTTTTTCTAGAACGAAAAGAAGAATAGGGAAAATAAAAGTTTATGTTTTAGCGAATCGCACGTAGAGATATTGATAAAACACATAAAGTTAATGGTATTTCATAACTAATCGATTGAGCAGCAGCTCGCAGACCACCTAAAAAGGAATATTTATTATTTGATCCATATCCTGACATAAGAAGTCCAATAGGAGCAATGCTTGAAATGCCAATCCATAAAAAAATACCAATATTGAGATCTGCTAAAACAAGGTGATAACTAAAAGGAATTACTGAATAACTTAGTAAAATTGATATGACTGCTATAGATGGTCCAATACTGAATAAACGAGTATTTCCTCTAGATGGAAGAAGACTCTCTTTGAAAAGTAGTTTTGTCCCATCTGCTAAAGCTTGAAGAATTCCCAAGGGGCTGGCGTATTCAGGTCCAATACGTTGTTGTATTCCTGCAGATATTTCTCTTTCTAACCACACAATTACTAGTACATCAATTGTGATTCCTAATACAAGAGTAAAACTAGGGGCAAACACCCATATGGTCTCATAGACCTCTTTTAAGAATTCCAATCGGGAAAAAGAATTGATATCTTGTACTTCTGTTGTAGCAATTATCATTTCAACGATCAACTTCTCCCATAATGATATCTATACTACCTAGTATCGTCATAATATCAGCCAATTTCATTCTTTTAACTAACTGAGGAAGAATTTGCAAATTGATAAAACCTGGTGGGCGAATTTTCCACCGCCAAGGAAAACTGCTTTGATCTCCTATCAGAAAAACTCCCAATTCTCCTTTAGGGGCTTCGACTCTCACATAAAGTTCTTGGTTCGGTAACTCAAAAGTAGGAGAAGGTTTTTTACTAATGAATCGATCTTCAAAATCATTCCGTTTTGGATCGCTTTCTCTATCAAAGCATCGTATTTCTAAATTCTCGTAGGGCCCCCCCGGAATTCCTTCCAAAGCCTGTTGAATAATTTTTACGGATTCGGTCATTTCACCGATTCGGACTAAATAACGAGCTAATGAATCTCCTTCTTTTTGCCACTGGACTTCCCAATCAAATTCTTCGTAACACTCATAATGATCAACTTTACGAAGATCCCATTCTATTCCAGACGCTCGTAGCATTGGTCCCGATAAACCCCAATTTATTGCTTCTTCTCCACCAAAAGTGCCTACTCCTTCAACCCGTTCTAAAAAAACTGGGTTTCGCGTAATAAGTTTTTGATATTCAACAACCCCCGTTAAAAAATAATCACAGAAATCAAAACATTTATCTATCCAGCCATGAGGTAAATCAGCCGCGATCCCTCCGATACGAAAATAATTATGCATCATTCTCATACCGGTGGCAGCTTCGAAGAGATCATATACTAATTCTCTTTCTCTGAAAATATAGAAGAAGGGGGTCTGTGCACCAATATCTGCCATAAAAGGGCCAAGCCATAACAGATGAGAGGCTATACGACTCAACTCCAACATAATTACTCTGATATAGCTGGCCCTTTTAGGTACTTGAATATTTCCTAACTCTTCTGGTCCATTTACAGTTATTGCTTCTGTGAACATAGTAGCTAAATAATCCCAACGTGTTACATAAGGCAGATATTGTATAATTGTTCGGTTTTCCGCAATTTTTTCCATCCCTCTGTGTAAATACCCCAATATTGGTTCACAGTCAATAACATCTTCACCATCTAGAGTAACGATGAGACGAAGAACACCATGCATTGATGGGTGGTGAGGTCCCATATTTACTCTCATAAGGTCTTTTCCTGTAGTTAGTATACTCATAGGTTTTTCCTTGATTCATACTTACGTGAATTGTTGAAAACGAAAAGAAGTTATCAAGAGTCAAAATCTAATAAATCAATAATTCAAATTTTTTTATTCTTATTCGTTTTTCAAATTAATGATTTTTTGACTCCCGAATATTCAACTGACTAATTAATTCTTTATAACGTACTCCATTTTTCTTTGCCAAATAAGATAGTAACCGTTGGCGTTTTTCCAGAATTTTCCGTAGACCCCTCTGGGATAAATAGTCTTTTTTGTGCAATTCCAAATGGGAAGTAAGTCTTTGTATTTTATTGGTGAAACTGAATACTTGAAATTCAACAGACCCGTTCTTTTCTTTTTTTTTTTCTTGAAAAGCGTGAAAAGTAACTGAGATGGATGAATTTTTTACCATAAACCGAAATCCCCTTTTCCCTTTCTTTTACTTTTAATATGAAATTTACTGATCAGTAATAATAATGCTAGTCATTTGAATTTGATATACACAATCATCTTAAGGTCGTTATGAACTTCCCATAAAATCAATCAACAATCAATACAATTTTCAATTTCATTAGGGATCAAAAAGGAGGGTATATTTCTTCAAAACAGAAAAAACCAGACCAAAAAAAGATTCTGTTGATTCATCATTTATAGATCTAACTAATATGTATATCATTAAAGTGGTATCATGTATCATAATGGAGTGTAAGACAAGGCATGTGTGCCTCTCTTTGTTTTCATATACCAGGCATGATACGTGATCGATAAGAAAAACGTACTAATAAAAAAATTCCAATCGTGGGTACATATATATTCTTATCATACTGAAACGACTGCCGTTATTGGTATTAAACCAATAACGATTCATACAAACTAAATCTTCTAATCGATAATTGGGCCAAAGAAAGAACTTTAATTTAATTAGTTTATTTTTCTTTCTAGCAAGATCCTTGCTTTTATCCAAAATGGGAACGCTTTTTTTTACGTTATTATAAAATACGGAATTTCTCTGACTACCATTTCTATTCTTCCAATTAAAACAAATTAGAGTTCTCAATTCTCTACGACGGTTGGGGAAGAAAATATTTTCAGGAACAAGCAAATCATAATTATTTTTGTCTCTATTTCCAGTCATTCTTTGATGTCTTGCAATGGATTCATAAAATTTTTTTTTATCAACATCGCCCTTTTCTCGGTATCTTTTAGTAATTTGGCGCTTATTTTTCTGAATCAATGAAATACCTACGATTTGATATATAAAAAACTGTCCATCATTTTTTACAGACAGACGAAGCGGTTCGATAATCAATATTCCGCTTTTCACCAATTCTATAAGAGTTAAATCTTTCTGAATCATCAAAATATCCAGACACATTTCTCTCCCTTGAATATAGGATATAGAAATTTCTCTTGGATTTATTAGTCGAAGCAGGAGAGAATAGATTTTGATATTATTGATTAGTCTTTGATTTGAAAACTCATCCCATCTCAACTGAAAACACAAGTAGTTTTTTAGTAAGAAATAAAGTTCTGCTTTTATGTTGCTCTTGGATTGCTTTTTCTTTCTATGTTTTTTGATGTCTGATCCCGAAGAATTTTCTTCAACATCTTTTTCTTGGTTTGAGAGAACTGATTCAAGACTTACCCGGTTTTGTACATCTGATCCAGGATTCCCTTGATCTCTGGGTTCTTTTTCTTCTTGACTTCCAGTGTCTAATTCAAGAGAGTTTTTTTGATTCGATGATATAAAAATAAAAAGATCTTGCTTTTTCTTTCCAGTTATGTTTTTATTACCATTTTCATTTCCATTAAAATTGAAAAGAAGGAAGTTGATTGGTATAATCCACGGTTTCATTTTATATGCATTCAAGAGTAGCACTAATTCTCGGAAGAACCAAAGTTCCAGATTTGATATAGGACAACTTAGTATTTCGTCATTCATTCCCATCCAATCAAAAAAAGTTCTTTTTTGGTTGAATGGGTTAATTTCTTCATCTGCATGAATTGTAAGATACAAAAGATCTTTCTTATTAATTTCATCAATTATTTGATACTTATTATTCCCAATCTTAATATTTGGATTCCTGTTGGTACCAATATCAACCCAGAATTCAATATCAATCTTATTTCTAAGATAAAAATTGATAATCCTCCAATCAAAATATTTTCTATCCGAAAATTTCTCCATATCTATAATATCATTTTCTTCTAGATAACCTTTAAAAGGGTTAGGTATAATTTTAAAAGGGTTAGGTATAAATATATCAAACAAATTTCTTTTCTTTATGTTGTAATTATAAAAGAGTTCTTTTTTATTATTTACTTGGAATAGTGATTTATGAATATATGAGTCTTTCTTGTTTTCATAATGAATAGATTTATATGATAAAAGAGCATATCTATAGTGTTTTTTAAAATTAGATTTTTGTTTTTGATTCTGTAATGGACCCGCTTCAAAAAAATTTTGTTTGTCATAATGAGTTAATCTATTTTTTTCATATGAAATCTTTTTGTGGAAATCTTGATTTTGGGCCATACAGTGTTGATTGGCTCTATTTCTCCATTTTTGTGGTACTAATCTAGGCCATTTTATCCGAGATAAATCATATTGATATTGATAATGCCCCCTTAACCAGTCTTTCCATTGATTGATTTCAAAATTCCAAAAAGATTTATATCTTAATTCGTAATCAAATATTCCTTGTTTTTGAAAATAATCTTTTATTTCCTTCTTAAGAAAAAGGGATGTTCCGCCATATTTAAGGACCGATCTTAAATTAGAAAGGTGAATAAGTTGGGTTTGTGATAATTTGTAAAATACATATGCTTGTGATTGTGAAAAAGAAAATAAATCACAAAAAATCTTTGAATTATCATTACTAACCTTCGAAAGTGATTTTTTTATAGTCAAAATAAAGCGAATTCTATTTTGATTGGGTTTATTAATGCTTTCCTGATTTGTTTCATTATTGTTGATGTTTTTCTCAATAATTTTTATTTTTTTTGGTGATTCAAAAAAAAGTTTTGCATTGATTCTTGGAATATTGAGGATAGCTCGAAAAATATTTATGTACATCCTTTCAATGAAAAATTTTATAAAAAAATATGATTTACAGATTAATCGAGTATTTTTTTTTTTTAATATTTGCCAAATTCTTTTTGATGATCCTAATATTTTAGTAGGATAACTTATTTTGTTCGAACTAATATTTATTTCGTGAGTTATCAGTCCCTTTTTCTTTTCTTTTGTAATTTTTTCTATTTGATTTCTTATTATGTTTGTTCTATTAGTCAAATCTTTTATTTTTTTTTCTGGCAGTGAAATTTTTGTCCAATCCATAGATCGAATTTGAACGGACGATTTGGGAATCATCTCATTACTGATTATCAAATCTTTTTTAATTTCACCAAATTCATCTATTTCTCTCAAGCCAAATAATGGATTTTGATTTGTTTTTGAAAGTTCTTTTGCTCTTCCTTTTTCTTTTAGAAATAGAATTAGAATGCTTTCGATGCTCCATTTTTTTGTTTCGTTTGTGGCTTTTTGAAAAAATTTTCTTCTTTCTTTTAAAACGCTTAAAAACTTTGTTTTCATTTTCAATTTTCTAATTTTTTTTTTGAGTTCTTTAAAAATGGGTTCAAAAAATGAAGGCCGTTTTCGGGGAGGACCAAAGGGCAATTCCGCTTCCATTCCCCAAACTGTTAAAAAACAAAAATCTTTTTCTTGTCCTTTTTTCATTGCATTTTTATGAAGGGATTGTACCTTAGATCTGTGCCAGGGTTTCAGGCAAAAAGGAAATAGGATCCTTATCTGAATACCCTCTGTTAACCAGTTTTTCGGAAATTCCCCCTCGGATAATTGAATACCACTATAGGTGCATTTAATATGCATTTCCCTATTCCAACCCTTTAAATCTTCGGACCACTCGGGAATTTGAAATAATAGTATGCGAGCAATATTCTTAGCTATTATCAGTGAAGGTAATATAATATATTTTCGAAGAATCGATTGAGTTAATAACACAAAACTTCGCAGCGCTTGAGCAAAAAAAAATGTATTCCAGATTTCTGCTGTTGGTATCCGTGCTTTTGCTTTTTTTTTGTATTTTTTTCTTTTGTACTCTTCTCTTTTGTACTCTTCTTGGTTATCAATTTTCTTTGTCTTTTTGTTTGTATAATCAAAAAGCTTTTGGTCTTTTTGTTTCCACATCCAATTCTTAAAAATGACTTTCATCAGTTCGGAAATATCAAAAGAAAAATAAAGGGGTTTGTCTATCCTGTCCAAAAAAAGCAAGGAATGCACATTTGCTTGAAACAGTTCCCAAGTAACGGTTTTACGTCTTTGTGCGCGCATGGAGCTTTTGATTATACCTCGACGAAAATCCGATTGTTGTAAATAATGCATCAAAGTCACTTCTTTTGCTGGTCCAAGATTCTTAGTATATTTGGTATTAGTATAAGTATTGGTATTTGTCTGTTTATCAGTAAAAATCACTACGCGTGTGGACTTTCTTGAACGAATTGACCCCGCTGTGGGCTCTTCCCCTTTTTTCTTTTTTTTTCGTAAATCA